CCAAAGAAAACTCCATTCTTATTTACTTTGATTCCGATAAGCTAACTACTTGTTTGCTACAAATAAAAAAATGGAACTTAGTGCGCTCTACTTGATTGAATTGGAATTCAAAGGAAAGAAGGCGTGGAGCTTAAATAACTCACTCAGAACGCTTTTTAAAGGATTACGTGGTACGATTAGGTCGAATAAGCCCTTCTGGAATAAATATTCAGCCGCTTGTGAACCTTCGGGTACTGTTTTATTCAATGTTTGTTCAATTACTCTTTTACCCGCAAATGCAATGTAGGAATTGGGTTCGGCAATAATGATATCTCCCAACATACCAAAACTAGCTGTTACCCCACCAGTAGTAGGAGATGTAAGGATTGATACATAAAATAACTTTTTATTTGATTGATAATCATATAAGGCAGACGATATTTTAGCCATTTGCATCAAGCTCAAACTTCCTTCTTGCATACGCGCCCCTCCCGAAGCGCACACTATAATAAGAGGTAGAAATTGATTGGTAGCATACTCAATCAAACGGGTGATTTTCTCCCCGACTACGGATCCCATACTACCCCCCATAAACTGAAAATCCATAACCCCAATTGCTACGGGAATACCATTTAGTTGACCTACGCCTGTTTGAACAGCCTCAGTTAATCCTGTCTTTCTTTGATAAGAATCAATACGATCTTTATAAGGCTCCTCCTCCGAATGAAATCCAATGGGATCCAGAGAGACCATGTCTTCATCCATAGGATCCCAAGTACCGGGATCGATCGAAAGTTCGATTCTTTCTGAACTACTCATTTTCAAATGATATCCACATTGTTCACAAATATTCATTTTTGATTTCAAAAATTTCTTATAATTTAATCCATAACAATTTTCGCATTGAACCCACAAATGCCTGTATTTTTGAGTTGCATCGAGATCATTAGACCTTTCTCTTAGAGTTAAATCGCTACTCTTCGCGCGAGTTTGTATACTGGACCTCCCGCTTTCACTACCAGTTCTACGTTTATCAAAAACGCACCTATAAATGTAACTGTCACTACTATCACTTACAATGGACGTATCAATACAGATTTGAGACTGAAGATAACTGTCAATGCAACTAGTAATGTTATTATTCCAACTAGAGTGAGTATCATACATATAACGATTGTATAAGGAATCTTCACTCGTGGATCCATTATTCATAGAACTAGAATTGCGATAACTAGAAAAAGAACTTTCTAGTTCACTCAGAAAAGAATGATCCTTGTCAATCTCAAAAATCTGATTTTCAATATCAAAATAGATAGAATAACTGTATCCATTACTATCCCTAACTAAAAAAGTATCATCAGAGATGAAATTCCGAATGTCTTTGACGCCAAATAAATGATCGACATTACTGTAACTAGAATTGTCACGACCCCTCCAACTATGAATGTTTTTAGCCCTACCTTTTCTATTCGGATCTTCACTTTCACTAGTATTTTCAATAGGACCAAGATTGTCCGTTGATTTCTTTATCCCATACCTGCGTTCTAACTCCTTCTTAAACACCATCGAATTAAACCACCATCTTTCCATAGAGTTTTCTTGCCCCCTATTTGCATAAAAATACAATAGATGAATAGTCATTCGATCCACAATTCTTTATTTTTATTTGAAAATCTTATTTCCTATTAGACTAAACATAGAAATTAAATCACTTCTAATAAGAAGTGTGAAAAAGGATTCTCTTTTTGTGGGAATCCGGGGGTAAGACTTCACTATATATGAATATGATGGAATCCCTTTTCATTCTAACTAGAATGATAAAAGGCGGTTTTTCCTATATCTTCGCATCGAACAAAAAAAAGAAATATTTGTTCTCTCCTACAAAGAATTTTTTCGTAAAATCTCGTCTAATAACTAACTAATAAATAAAGGTTCTATTCCAACACGGAACGAAAAAAACAATATACAGAATGCATCGAAAGATTTGTGATACTTCGCTTGAGTCAGGGAAACTACAGGATATATAAAGAATATACCAATCCTAAGGATCCATAGGTTTAATTGTGGATCCAAGACAACAATAGAAAGATTTGAGTCTTAGATTTGCTATTTCAAATCTTGTATATCTAGAGATATATGTATTTATCCAAAATACATGCAATAGAATCTTTGTATTCGGCTCAATCCTTTTAGTAAAAGATTGGGCCGAGTTTAATTGTAATTCAATTAAGAGAACCGAGAGTAATTACTTGTTATCTTACTTATCCAAAGTATCCATTGCTGCAAACTCAAATTTGATCTCTTTCCATACCTCACAAGCGGCAGCTAGTTCAGGACTCCATTTGCAAGCCTCACGGATAATTGTATTACCCTCAGAAGCAAGATCACGTCCTTCATTACGAGCTTGCACACATGCCTCTAGAGCTACTCGGTTAGCTACGGCACCTGGCGCATTACCCCAAGGGTGTCCTAAAGTTCCTCCACCGAACTGTAGTACGGAATCATCCCCAAAGATCTCGGT